ACGACGTATGTATCTAGGGAACAGTCGCTTCAAAGTGAATTCTCCCTAGATACATCTATTCAATTAAATTATGAATCTATGCTGATTCCGAATATATATATGAATTGTCCTAAATATTCAAAACCCTTTTTTTGGCCTTTTTCTAAAAAAAAACATGAAAAAAATCCAATGGATTTAAAACTTATTTTTCGGTAAATCAATTACGAAATTTTTTTCTAGAATCTCTAAAATTTGTTTGACATCTTCTATGCGAAAATGCTCCATTTTCATAAGATCTTCTTGGCTGTTATTCAAAAGGTCCAACAATGTATATATATTGGACCTTTTGAGACAATTATAGATCCTGGGAGGCAATTCTGATTGGTCAATAAAAATCGATTTCAACGCCATTTTTTTTTTATTTTTTGTTAGTTTAGCCAATTTATCATAAAAGGTAAAAGGGGGTAAAGGAAACATGTGTTGATTGTCCTCTAAATTTAGATTTTCTTCTTTGGTATGTAAAAAGGGAATCAATAAATCAATCAAATTCCGGGAGGCTTCGTGAAGTGCTTCTTTAGGAGTTAAACTTCCATTTGTCCATATTTCGAGAAATAGTATTTCTTTGTTACCATTTTCATAAGAATGAATACTATGATTCGCATTTCGAACAGGCATGAATACAGGATCTATAGGATAACTTCCATCTTGAAAGGTATTTGGCGCTTTTATAAGATATCCGCGATTCTTCTCTATTTGTAATCCAATAACCAACTCAATGGGTTCTGTCAAGCTAGCTATATGCTGTGTATTATCGACGATTTCTACATAAGGCGGTAAGATGATATCTTGAGCAGTTACATATCCAGGGCCTCTGACACAAATAGACGCCTCACAAGTTCCATAGAGATTACTTCTCAATACGATTTCTTTCAAATTCATTAAAATTTCATGTACTGATTCTTGAATACCCGTTATCGTAGAATATTCGTGTGATATTTTCTCAGATTTTGCGCGTGTGATACATGTTCCTTCGATTTCTCCAAGCAAAGCCCTTCGCATCGCAATGCCTATTGTGTCTGCTTGACCTTTCATAAGCGGAGACAGAATAAAGCGCCCATAAAAAAGACGCTTACTGTCTGCTGCTGATTCAACACACTTCCACTGTAGTGTCCGAGTAGATACTGTTATTTTCTCTCGAACCATAATAATATTATTTGATCAGATCATTGAATCATTTATTTCTCTTGTTTCTCTTACTATTCAAATATCTTCCTTTTTTATTTCTACACACGTCTTTTTTTCGGGGGTCTACAGCCATTATGTGGCATAGGGGTTACATCCCGTACGAAAGTTAATAGTATACCACTTCTGCGAATAGCTCGTAATGCTGCGTCTCTTCCGAGACCTGGACCTTTAATCATGACTTCTGCTCGTTGCATACCTTGATCTACTACTGCACGAATAGCATTTGCCGCTGCGGTTTGAGCAGCAAACGGTGTCCCTCTTCTTGTACCTCCGAAGCCACAAGTACCGGCAGAGGACCAAGAAACCACCCGCCCGCGTACATCTGTAACAGTCACAATGGTATTATTGAAACTTGCTTGAATATGAATAACCCCCTTTGGTATTTTACGTGTACTCTTACGTGAACCAATACGTCCACGTGAACCCCTTTTCGGTATAGCTTTTGCCATATTTTATGATCTCATAAATTTGAGTCAGAGATATATGGATATATCCATTTCATGTCAAAACAGATTCCCTATTTGTATATCAGGTCTTTAACGAGTTTGATTATCCTTGTCTTTGTTTATGTCTTGGGTTGGAACAAATTACTATAATTCGTCCCCGACGACGGATTAGTCGACATTTTTCACAAATTTTACGAACGGAAGCTCTTATTTTCATATTTGCCACTCCTTACTTTAATTTTGAATCCACTTTTTGGAAGAAAATAAGTTTCTTGAAATTTTCGATTTCGAATCGTATTCCTACGAAAGAAATGGTGAAGTTAAAAAACACCTAATCTTTCGAATCTTTGTTGCGGAGTCGATAAATTATACGACCTCTGGTTGAATCATAACGACTTACTTCAATTTTTACTCTATCTCCTGGCAGTATCCGTATAAAACTACGTCGGATCTTTCCTGAAACATAACCTAGAATCATATCTTCATTATCTAAACGAACCCGGAACATACCGTTGGGAAGCGATTCAGTAATTAAACCTTCATGAATCCATTTTTGTTCTTTCATTCCAGGTAAAACCCCCTTGAAGTATCAACTAGTGGAGGAAGAACCCTATTAGAGAACCCACCCCTTCTCTTTTCTTTTTCACAAAAAAGAAGTTTCATATCGGATATTAGAAAGATTACCATATATAACACAAAATTTCTCCGCCTATTCTTTCTAGTCGAGCCTCTCGGTCTGTCATTATACCTCGAGAAGTAGAAAGAATTACAACCCCCATCCCACCTAAAATTCTAGGAATTCTTTGATAGTTAGAATAGATTCGTAGACCCGGCCGACTTATCCGTTTTAAATTTAAAAGATTTCTATAAGTCCTTTTCCTATTCCTTCTATGTCGTAGGGTTAAAACCAAAAAATATTTGTTGTTCTCTCGATGTTTTCTCACATTTTCGAGAAAACCCTCTCGTAAAAGTATTTTAACAATACTTTGGCTGATATTAGTAGATGCTACTCGAACCACGCTTTTTCTATACATATCGGCATTTCGTATAGAAGTTATTATGTCAGCAATAGTATCACTACTCATGATTAATTAAAATTATTGGTGCCTCCAAATTTCGATATAATCAACATGTTTTTCTTTTTTTTTTTTTTACGTGTTTGTTTATAAATATTAATTTTGAAAGGTATATACGTGAGAGAAAATCTACTAAATGAATCTTAATCTATTTCTTTTAAATACCCTACTATAACCATATCGTGGTCTTATTTTATAATACCTCGGGAGCTAATGAAACTATTTTAGTAAAATTGAACTGTCTCAATTCTCGGGCAATCGCACCAAAAACTCGAGTTCCTTTTGGATTTCCTTCTTGATCAATCACAACTGCAGCATTGTCATCATATCGTATTATCATACCGTTGTCACGTTTAAGTTCTTTACAAGTACGGACAATTACAGCTCTGACCACTTCTGATCTTTCTAGAGGCATGTTTGGAACTGCGTCTTTGATCACAGCAACAATAACGTCACCAATATGAGCATATCGACGATTGCTAGCTCCGATGATTCGAATACACATCAATTCTCGAGCCCCGCTGTTATCTGCTACATTCAAATGGGTTTGAGGTTGAATCATATCATTTTTTTATCTGTTTTTTACAATACAAAGGTCGAAGAAAAAAAGAAATATTATTTGTCCAAAAAAAGAAACCTGCACCCACTATTTTTAAGTTTTTAAGTAAGGCCTATTTCTTTTTTATCCCAAAATGATAAATTGAGCTCGTATAGGCATTTTGGACGCTGCTATTGAAATAGCCCTTCTGGCTATAGTTTCTGTTACTCCACCCATTTCATAAAGGATTCGACCTGGTTTAACAACCGCTACCCAATATTCGGGAGAGCCTTTACCTGAACCCATACGTGTTTCTGCGGGTCTTACTGTAACCGGTTTATCTGGAAATATACGAACCCATATTTTTCCACCGCGACGTGCATTTCGTGTCATTGCTCGTCGACCTGCTTCTATTTGTCTAGATGTGATCCAAGCGGGTTCAAGTGCCTGAAGAGCGTATTTACCAAAACAAATAGTATTACCTCGATAAGATATTCCCTTCATTCTTCCTCTATGTTGTTTACGGAATCTGGTTCTTTTGGGGTTATAGTTGATGGTTTGTTTTGAATTCCATCTCTACTACAGAACCGGACGTGAGAGTTTCTTCTCATCCAGCTCCTCGCGAATAAAATAAATTCAAATTAAAGATTTTGAGTTCAATTTGAATTCTATTCAGATATAATATTATGCATAGATGTATTTATATTTAATTTTAATAACTGAATCATGGATTTCATTTAATCTAGATCAAATCTTATTAATTTGTATATCTTGATTTGTCTATTTTGTTTGTATAGATATATATAATAATAATAATGAAATTAAATATATATATTAATAACTATTAATATTAATAACTATAACTAAACTATTTTTTCTTCTATTTATCGATATTAGAATCTTAAAAGGAATCTTTTTTTTGTTTTACTCTTTATCGTATTGGATTGACCCAAATTTAGCAATCCAAGAAAATAAAGTTTTCGCGGGCGAATATTTACTCTTTACATTTCTATTTCAGTTCTATCATTCGTTCATAACTTTTCCGAATAGATGAATTGGTCTCTGGTCGGTTCCGCCATCCCGATCAATGAATCATTCAAATTCATTTTCATAGAATCTTTTGAATTCACAGGTTCCGTCGTTCCCATCGCTTCTTATTTAATGGTTAGGTCTGAATTCTACAATGGAGCTATTAGTTCTTGAGTCAATATTCTTAGTCTTTATTGGCTCGAAGCTCTTTATTTTTTGTTCGATGAGCAGATCCATTTAATGATGAATCCGTATTGATGCTTTATTACACAGATTTTTTATGAGATGACTCATAGACCTTACATATTGGAATTATATATCATCAATATTTTCTTTCTTCCTCTCATCCTTCCATTTATCCATACCCTTTCTTTTTTTTATTATTAACAATTTAGAAGCAGATTTTTTAATAAATTAAAAAAGATTTCAGTTGCTACAACAATATGAACAATATATCATATCTTGACTGGTTCTTTGGATCCAGATAATACGAAGTGATGAGTTGGTTATTACTTCTATAGTTATTTGTTTATACTATGGGGCTGGTTTTTATACTAACCCTCAAAAAACCAACGAGTCACACACTAAGCATAGCAATTTTATCAAAAGATTCATTTAATTTTTATTAAACCCTATAGAATTATAATTTATAATTGTTCATTTTTTTTTATTGAACAGAAAAGAAGA